AGCCGTGAGACTAAATTACGCCAGACCACAGCCACCTTTTAAGAAAGCGATAGTAAGATACATCTTCACCCTTGCAAGGTAATATTTTATATTAAAATATATCGCCATAAGATTTCCAAAAAAACTTTCACCCCTATATATATAAATAAACAATGTAAAGTAAAGGGCAAAATTCTTTTTCAAGCTAAACTTATTAATTTATCGTATCGATACCGAGGGAAAGTACCCCGGAGTCATAAAACTAAAGAGACGAAAAAGCCTACTTTTAAGAAAAAGAAGAAATTTAAAGATCCCCCTATAAACAACATCACTATTACAGTTCTTATTATAATAATTATAGAATACTCTCCGAGAAATAATAAGGCAAATCCCCCCGCTCTATACTCTACATTGAAACCTGAAACTAATTCAGATTCTCCTTCTGCAAAATCGAAAGGGGTACGATTCATTTCTGCTAGACAGGATACTACTCAAACCAAAGATAATAAATAAAAGAGAAAGACTAGGTAGAAAGAAGATTGAAACTCCATAAAATCATCTATTCTATATTCCCCTACTAAAACAATAAAAGACAACAATACTAAAGCTAAACTAACTTCATATGAAATAGTTTGAGCCACAGCCCGCAATCCTCCTAACAGGGCATATTTAGAATTCGAAGACCATCCAGCTACTATTAGAGGGTATACACCTAAACTTACTACACATAAGAAAAAGAAGAAACCAAATTCAAAATCATAGAATCCAGTACCGTAGGGAATTAACACTCACAAAAATAAGGATATAAAGAACATAAACACTGGGGAAAAAAAGTACAAAGCATAATTAGAAACTCTAGACCAAGTCTGCTCTTTAGTAAAGAGCTTGATAGCATCCGAAAAAGGTTGAAGAACACCAGAAAACCCCACTTTATTAGGCCCCTTTCGAATTTGAATGTACCCTAATACTTTTCGCTCTAGTAAAGTTACAAAAGCCACGGAGATGAGAACACATACTAATAATAAAACGTAATAAATTAATAATAACACTATAAATTAGGAAGCTTTAATTCCTATATTTAGATTCTAAATCTAATACAATTTTCTGCCAAATTTATATAACTGAAATTATGAATCCTCTTCTTCATATAAAAATTACTATTAATCAATCCTTTCGTACTAAATTAATATAATAAAGTCAAAAGATAGAAACCAACCTGGCTTACGCCGGTCTGAACTCAGATCGTGTAAAATATTACGGGTCGAACAGACCCTAAAGCAAAGCTACTGCACCATGCCTAAATTTTAGTCCAACATCGAGGTCGCAAACCTTTTTGTCGATTAGAACTCTCAAAAAAGATTACGCTGTTATCCCTAAGGTAATTTTTTCTTATGATCTTTTTTAAAGGATCAAATCTTACTTTTATAAAAGTATTTAGAAAAAAGAGTTTGATATTTCTTAATGTCGCCCCAACAAATTGTGGATCAAAATTCTATTAATATAAATCTAGTATAATTTAATTTATTACCACATAAAACTCTGTAGGGTCTTCTCGTCTTTTTGAAAAATTTTAGTTTTTTCACTAAAAAAATAAATTAAATTTATATAATAAAAAAAAGCTGATTTCTCGTTTAGCCATTCATACCAGTCCCCAATTAAAAGACTAATGATTATGCTACCTTAGCACAGTCAAAATACTGCGGCTCTTTAATTATTCAGTGAGCAGGCCTTACCTTCTTTTCTAGAAGGAAATGTTTTTGTTAAACATTCGGAAATCTTTTTTGCCGAATTCTTGTATTATAATTATTGTGTTAATGGAAAATGAATTATTTAAAACAAAACCTTTATTAACACATCTACTAATATTATCATATTTTCATATTTAATTGTATTTTAAAATTAACTTTTTAAAAAATTAAAGGCAATAAAATCGTATGAACAAAGTTATATTTTATAACACTTTCTAATGGCTAATTCTAGGCCTAATTTAAAAATGTAAATGTTGTACCTTGTAAATTGTCTATAGAGCTCATCCCCTATAGATTATATGTATAATTAAGTAAACTTCATAATAAAGGCTACCCTTAATACATCAAACTAAATTTTTTTCAAAAGTTACTAGATATTAATAAAATCGGTTAATGTTTCACCCCTATAAAAATTTTACAAATTTTGTTGATACAAAAACTAAATAAAATTTATAGATCTTTTATTTTCGAGAAAATATATAAATAAACATTTTAATAATCACTGATACAAAAGGTACCTAAATTAAATAGTACTTTTTATATGTTTTATTTTCAAATATTTCATTATTCCTTCACAGTACTAATAAACTATAATAATAAATAAATTTCGCTAACGCTACTATTTTTTTTACGTTTCTAATAATAATTTTATTAAATAAGATTTAACAATTAGGAACCTTGAATTATACAAGTATCTTTTCAGTGTAAATGAAGTGCTAAATAGCTTGTTCCCATTCAAGTACAATTTCCATTACACTTACCTTGTTACGACTTATCTCATTTATAAAGGAGAGCGACGGGCGGTGTGTACACAAGTTAGTGCTCATATCAGATTAGTATAAATCTTACAATTAAATCCACCTTCAAGTAATTTTTCATATTACTATCCGTTTTTATCTAAAAATTGTAACCCACCTCTTTCTTTCCCATAAGCTGCACCTTTACTTGAAGTCAATGAAATTTTCATTACTGAAAGTTTTCTAAAGAAACTGACTGACAACAGCGGTATACAAACTGGTTACTAGGGAAAGTGAAGTAATTCGTGGATCATCATTTATAGGGCAGGTTCCTCTAAATGGGCTATCTTGCCGCCAAATCCGTTAAATTTCTAAAGCATTACTAATCCGAGATATATTAATAGAAGTAACAGGGTATCTAATCCTGGTTCATCAACCTATCTAATGTGTTTAAACAAAATAAATTGTTCTTATCCAATAAAATTCTACTTAATAATGGAGACAAATTCATTAATTTAAAGTATAAACAAAACCTCGTAAATAAATTTTAACTTAAAACATGCGTATAACCGCGGCTGCTGGCACGCTATTTTCCACTCTTTTATGATTACCTGGATACAACTTTCGTTTTCTTCCAATATTTCCTACTGAGAATTTCTTTTGGGATTATAAATAAATCCAACAATTATACGTTAATTTACATGTAAGACCATCAAGTAGCTAAAACTACAACACGGACCTAAACGATCAGTATAGATAAGTTTATTAATAAATTTTTTATAGGTATAAAATTGCAACAAATATATTTTAAGTTATCTTTATAGTAAGTACAAAATCCTAGAAAGTAAAAATAAAATGATAAAAAAAAATAAATTATAGATTAAAACTTTTATTATTTTCAGAAATTTGATGACTCAAAAGGCAATAATTGGGGTAAACAAGTATAAAATGAAGTACAGGAATTAGGGAGGATATATAGAAGATAAAGGTAATAGAGTACTATATTTAGATGTTCAAGTTAATTCGTCTTTTAAAAATGAATTATAACTTGAGCCTGTCCATTTTATTCACACAAAAGTATCACTTATCTTTAAATTAAAAGTTTAATGCTTTGTATTAAGCTATTATGTGAGATTACCTAGCCCCTATTTTTGTGTTAAACACATAAATAAGCCTTCAACTCTCGTTAATTATAGAGTTAATCTTATACCCTTTTATAAATCACAAAGACAAGGAGATTTAAAATAGTTAAAAAGTAAGTGAGCTGGCTACTTTCTCACATACATTAAAGAATACCAAAATGGCTTATTAAGAAGTCATTCTTCTAAAATTTTTTCCTTTGCGGGCAAGTTCTTCCAGCAGATCATCTCACCTGGAGTAGTCTTAAATCATTAGTTGCGCTGACTCAGTTATACCAAATACAATGCTGCCTAATAGTGAATTTTTATAATAAGGTGCCTGATAAAAGGGTTACTTTGATAGAGTAAATCATATGAACCGGCTTCATTCTTATTATAATGTATTAATAGTGACGGACTTGCGCCGCCTCCTGCGCAGTCAAATTGCGATGTTCCTTTAAACTAACTATTAAAAAGATAAGCTAAATAAGCTTTTGGGTTCATACCCCAACGATAGTGACTACACTTCTTTTTAGTGAACTTAAATTTTCCCCCTTTTATTTACTCATTCTTTTTAGTATCAGGAACTATGATTTCCATTTCATCATCTAGATTGTTTGGAATATGATTAGGTCTAGAAGTTAACCTAATATCGTTTATCCCCTTAATTATTAATCTAGAGAGAAATAAAAAAAGAAGTGAAGCCGCGATTAAATACTTTTTGGTCCAAGCTATTGCATCCGCCTTAGTTATCTTCAGTACTTTTGTTTATTTTCTTTATAGAGGAAGAATTATTTCCAGAAAGTTAAACCTAGTAATTAGTATTGCGCTAGCTACAAAATTAGGAATAGCCCCTTTTCATTTTTGGTTTCCCGAGGTGTTGGAAGGATTGAATTGAGTAAACTCTTTAATTCTTCTAACTTGACAAAAAATTTCTCCTTTAGTGATTTTATCGTTATTCTTCCATTCCAGAACGTTATTAATCTTAGCCATTATTTCTGCGCTAACAGGAGCAATCACAGGCTTAAGCCAGACATCTCTACGAAAAATTCTGGCCTATTCTTCTATTTCCCATCTGGGCTGAATAAGAAGAATTATAGTAATGAATAGAAGACTTTGATTAGATTATTTTTCTATTTATGCGTTAACAAGCTTCATTGTATGTTTAGCATTTTGAATATTTAATCTAAACTATTTCACCCAACTTACTGTGTTACAAGATTTAAAGAAAAAATTTATTGTCTTTGTAAATTTATTATCCTTAGGAGGTTTACCTCCTCTGTTAGGATTCTTTCCAAAATGAACAGCTATGTTTGTTTTGAGAGAGAATATCCCTCTACTTTCTGTCTTAATTTTCTCTAGACTTATCACCTTATATTTTTATACACGGCTTTGTTTTTCTACTTTTACACTTTATAATCAGAATTTTATTTGGTCTCGGGATTTTTATTTGAAAAAAAACTTTTATCTATTAAGAATCATAACGATTTTATCAGTTTTAGGTATTTTTCCTATAGCTCTGATATTTATATAATGTCTTAGGTTAATAAAAACCAACAGCCTTCAAAGCTGTGAATGGGTTCCTTACCCAGACATTATACTGTTAATCGCGACAATGATTATTTTCTACTAATCACAAAGATATTGGAACTTTATATTTAATTTTTGGAGCCTGATCCGCTATAGTCGGGACAGCTCTTAGAATACTAATTCGGGCCGAATTAGGTCAACCGGGAAGTTTAATTGGAGACGATCAAATTTATAACGTAATTGTAACTGCTCATGCCTTTATTATAATTTTTTTTATGGTTATACCTATCATAATTGGAGGATTTGGAAATTGACTTCTTCCGTTAATGCTTGGAGCTCCAGATATAGCTTTCCCTCGTCTTAATAATATAAGTTTCTGACTTTTACCCCCTGCTTTAATATTATTAATTAGAGGTTCTTTGGTTGAAGCTGGAGCCGGGACAGGGTGAACTGTTTACCCTCCCTTGGCTAGAAATATCGCCCATTCAGGTGCTTCTGTAGATTTATCTATTTTTTCCCTTCATCTTGCTGGGGCATCTTCAATTTTAGGGGCTATTAATTTTATATCTACGGTAATTAATATACGTGCCGAAACTTTAACTTTCGATCGTCTACCTTTATTCGTCTGAAGAGTTTTTGTAACAGTAATTTTACTTTTGCTTTCCTTACCGGTTTTAGCAGGGGCTATTACTATACTTCTAACAGATCGTAATCTTAATACATCATTTTTTGACCCGACTGGAGGAGGTGATCCTATTCTTTACCAACATTTATTCTGATTTTTTGGACATCCAGAAGTATATATTCTAATTCTGCCTGCTTTCGGTATGATTTCCCATATTGTTGCTAGAGAGAGTGGTAAAAAAGAATCATTTGGTACTTTAGGAATAATTTATGCTATTATTGCTATTGGAATTTTAGGATTTGTAGTTTGAGCTCATCACATATTTACTGTAGGAATAGATGTAGATACTCGAGCTTACTTCACTTCAGCTACTATAATTATTGCCGTTCCTACAGGAATTAAAGTATTTAGTTGATTAGGAACCCTTCACGGAACCCAATTTTCTTATAGCCCTCCTCTTTTATGAGCTTTAGGATTCTTATTTCTTTTTACTGTTGGAGGAGTTACTGGAGTAGTACTAGCTAATTCCTCACTTGATATTGTGTTACACGATACTTATTATGTCGTTGCCCACTTCCATTATGTACTTTCAATGGGAGCGGTATTTGGAATTATAGCAGGAGCTGTTTACTGGTTCCCTTTATTAACAGGTATCACTATGAAGCCCAAATGGCTTAAGATTCATTTTGGAGCTATATTTGTTGGGGTTAATATTACCTTTTTTCCTCAACATTTTCTTGGATTGGCGGGTATACCTCGACGATATTCGGATTACCCAGATGCTTATACTGCCTGAAATGTCGTGTCCTCAATTGGTTCTACTTTATCTTTCATTAGAACTTTAGGATTTGTATATATTGTGTGAGAAGCTATAGTATCCCAGCGTCCTACTGTATTCAGCCCTAATCTGTCTTCCAATCTAGAGTGAGTACACACTACTCCTCCTCATTATCATAGTTACGATGAATTGCCTCAATTCACTATTCGATAATTCTGATATGGCAGATTAGTGCTATAGATTTAAGATCTATATATAAAGGTTTAAGTCCTTTTTTCAGAATAATGTCAACCTGATCTCAATTAAATTTTCAAGATAGCGCCTCTCCATTAATAGAAGAGCTAATTATATTTCATGACCACACTATATTAATCCTAACACTAGTAACTACACTAGTAGGTTATATTATTCTTACTATATTTACAAACAAATTTATTGACCGGTTTTTGTTGGAAGGACACTTAATCGAAATTATTTGAACTGTGGCTCCTGCCTTATTACTAATCTTTATTGCTCTGCCTTCACTCCACCTTCTTTATCTTTTAGATGAATATGACAATCCTTCTTTAACGATTAAATCTATAGGACACCAGTGATATTGATCTTACGAGTATTCTGACTTTTTAGATGTAGAGTTCGACTCTTATATGATTCCTTCCAAAGATTTAGAAGACAACCAATTCCGTCTTATTGAAGTGGATAATCGAATAGTAGTACCTATAAACACATATATTCGTGTTCTTGTATCCTCTACTGACGTTATCCATTCTTGAACAGTTCCTTCACTTAGCGTGAAAGCTGATGCTGTTCCAGGACGACTTAACCAACTTACTTTCCTAGTGAATCGTCCAGGTCTATTTTTTGGACAATGTTCTGAAATTTGTGGTGCAAATCATAGCTTTATACCTATTGTTGTCGAAAGAATCTCAATAAATTCTTTTCTAAACTGAATTAATAATTACGAGTAAGAAAATTTAGTTAAAAAATAACCTCAGCTTGTCATGCTGAAATTACCTTATAGGTAATTTTCTATTCCTCACATAGCGCCTATTATATGAGCAGCAATTATAATTATAACATTTTCTTTAATAATCATTCTTATAAGCATGATTTATTTTAATAGTAACCCTTTAACGCCTGAATCAGAGAAGGTTTTAAAAGAATCTCTAGATAATAAATGAATATGATAACTAACCTATTCTCGTCTTTTGACCCTATATCATCAACTTTCTCTATCCAATTAAATTGAATTAGTACTTTCCTTTTTGTAATTGTCTTTTACCCTCTATACTGAATTACATGTTCTAAATCTAGTATTATTTTCTCAGAACTAACTTCTTATATTACTAAAGAATTTATTCCTTTATTTAAAAGTTATAAAAATATGATTTTATTTAATGTACTATTTATATTCATCTTGATTAATAATATTTTTGGATTAATACCTTACACTTTTACTAGTACGGCTCATATTGCTATAACATTGTCAATGGCTTTCACTATCTGATTAATCTTTATAATCTATGGATGAGTTAATAATACTAACCACATGTTTGCTCATCTCGTACCTCTAGGTACTCCTATTGTTTTAATACCTTTTATAGTGATAATTGAGACCATTAGAAATATTATTCGTCCTATTACTCTATCTGTTCGATTGGCAGCTAATTTGACTGCGGGACACTTGTTGTTGATTCTTCTAGGAGAAAGTATAGTAAATAGTAGAGTTTTAATTATTGTAACAGTAACTATAGCCCAGTTTGCCCTTATAACGCTGGAGGCGGCGGTAGCTGTTATTCAGGCTTATGTATTTGCTACTCTCTCTACACTTTATGCTAGTGAAGTTTAATGACAACTCATTCTCACCACCCCTTCCATTTAGTTGATATAAGCCCATGACCATTAACCGCTTCAATTGGAGCTCTTTCAATAACAGTCGGTCTTTCATACTGATTTCATTATAGTTCACTTACGATCTTTATCTTAGGATTCTCGATTATTACTATCTCCGCTTACCAGTGATGGCGAGATATCGCCCGAGAAGGAACATTACAAGGTTTACACAACCCAACAGTAATTACTAATCTGCGATGAGGAATAATCTTATTTATTGTTTCAGAAGTTTTCTTCTTTGTCTCTTTCTTTTGAGCGTTTTTCCATGCAAGCCTAGCTCCTTCTGTAGAAATTGGGACCCAGTGACCTCCAGCAGGTATTGTACCTTTTAATCCTTTCCAAATTCCATTATTAAATACTGCTATCTTATTAGCCTCCGGAGTCACTATTACTTGATCTCACCACGCTCTAATAAACGGTAATCATAGCCAGTCTGTCCAAGCTCTAGCCATTACTATTATTCTAGGATTTTATTTTTCAGCCCTTCAGGCTTACGAATATATTGAGGCCCCTTTCTCGATTTCTGAAGCAGTATATGGTTCCACATTTTTTGTAGCCACAGGATTTCATGGACTTCATGTTATTATTGGATCCACTTTTCTTGCTGTCTGTTTATACCGTATAATAAAATTCCACTTCTCTGCAACACACCATTTTGGATTTGAAGCAGCAGCTTGATACTGACATTTTGTAGATGTAGTTTGACTTTTCCTTTATGTTTCAATTTATTGATGAGGAGGATGCTTGATTAGTATAAAAAGTATTATAGACTTCCAATCTTTAGGTCCATATTTTGGATCAAGCAATTAAAATTCTCATATTTAGTTTTTGTATTTCAGTATTAATTAGATCAGCACTTATTTTAATTTCAACTTTATTTTCAAAAAAAACCCTACTAGATCGGGAGAAAACATCCCCCTTTGAATGTGGGTTTGACCCAAAGAATACCTCACGTATTCCTTTTTCAATTCGGTTTTTTCTTATTGCTATTGTTTTCCTTATTTTTGATATTGAGATTTCCATTCTTCTGCCCCTAGGGTTAATTTCTAATTCCATCCCTCCTTTAATCTGGATAACTACGGGAGGTTTATTTCTACTAGTAGTGACAGTAGGATTATACTACGAGTGAAAAGAAAGTACCCTTGATTGAATTACTTGAATAAAAAGCGAAGTTTGCTATCGGTTTCGACCCGGTCCTTGGTCAATGACCTTTATTCTATTAATTATAGCTAAACAAGCAAAATCACTGTTAATGATTAGATAAGTGTCAACTTTAATTAAGAAAGTAGAAGTTTTTATAATATTTGACCTGCAATCAGAAGAAGACGGTGGCCCGTCCTACTTTGATCTTTGTAGTGTATGGTAACACACTTCATTTTCGTTGATGAGAAGAGATAAAAATTTCCTAAGATAGAAAATGAAATTCTTAAAGCTGCTAACTTTAAGCCTTGCAATGTTTGTAACATTTTCTTTCTATTTTTTATACTATTAAAAGGCCATAGCCACCTTTGCAGCTTCAATGCAAAGCTCTTTTTGAGCTATTTCAATTAAAAAAACATTATATATACAAGTAAAATTCAAATTAATAAAATAAAAGACTTTATGTTTCCTATTCCTAAATTCTGTATGCTTAGAGATAAACTGTTTAGGTAAGAGCTAGCACCTTGTCCACCTCTTAATTCTAGTCACCCTATATCCCCTAAATTTATAATTTCTCTTCCTTTAGATAAAGGATAAAAAACTGTAGGTTGAGAAGATAGATAAGGGAGAAATCATATAGACCCAGCAAATCAAACTCTTGAAGAGAAATAAGATTTTGAAGAAATATAGGAAGAATGGGATATAAGATACCCTCTCAAAAGGCCTAAAAAACATACTATCAGAGTAAGATTTTTTAAGTATCCGGGTAAGATAATTGCTCTTACATCTATTACTAACCAAGAGATTATAGCACCGAAAAAAACAGAAAATGAAACTAATCCTATACAAGATTGTAATATCACTCCCCAGCCATCTCTAATATTTCTTGATCCTCCTATCACGTAATCACGTCGTACTACGTAGTAAACTAGACGGAAAGTATATGCTACAGTCAATCCCGTAGAAATAAATAGTATAGCCAAACTCATAAAATTTAGTTCTTGTATTAAAGATAGTTCCAAAATTAAATCCTTTGAATAAAAACCTGCTAGGAAGGGTATTCCTCTTAAAGCTAAATTTGATACTACAAAACAAGAACTCATGAAAGGCAGGGAAATTATAATATTTCCTATCATCCGGATGTCTTGTCAACCTTTATAGCCATGGATAATACACCCAGCACTTATAAATAAAAGGGCCTTAAAAAGAGCATGTATAAGTAAATGAAAAAGCGCAACTTTTACTATACCTAAAGACAATCTATACATTATCAGGCCTAACTGTCTCAAGGTAGATAGAGCAATAATTTTCTTTAAATCAAATTCAAAACATGCCCCTAATCCGGCCATAAACATCGTAAGCACAGATAAGACTATTAAAAATTCATTCAATCAAAAATCATATACTCAACCCAGACGAATGACTAAATAGATACCCGCAGTTACTAGAGTAGAAGAATGAACTAAAGAAGATACTGGAGTAGGAGCAGCTATAGCCGCAGGGAGTCAAGCAGAAAAGGGAATTTGTGCTCTTTTGGTTAAAGAAGCTATAATAATTAATAAACTAACTAAAATAAGGCTCTCTCTATTGCCTATTCAAGCTACGAAACTTCAGTCTCCAAAGTTTATTATTCAAACAATGGCCAACAAAATTAATACATCCCCCACACGATTAGATAAAACAGTTAAAGTACCTGCATTTAAGGATTTATAGTTTTGGTAAAAGATCACCAAACAATATGATACAAGCCCTAAACCATCTCACCCCAACAAAATTCTAATTAAATTAGGTCTGAAGATGAGTAATCCTATTGATCCTACAAACCCTGCTAATAAGAAAATGAAACGAGATATATTTAATTCTCCCTCTATATATTCCCCAGAATAGAAAAATACTCTACCAGAAATGAATAGGACAAAAGAAAGAAATATGAAAGAGACCCAGTCGAACAAAAATAATATATGTACATCTCTCCCTCCTCAAGAAAAAATTCTCCAAGTGAAATAGATGCTATAAGATAAACCAAATATGATAATTCTCATAATAAATCTCATAAATGAAAAACTGAAAAATATTAAAAAAATTAAATTTCAAATTCTTAAAACAAACATTGTCCAAAGTAGATTACTACATCTTAGATGCCACAAATCTAAATTTTATTAAACTATTTGAACAATAAGTCATTAAATCCACTTCCAAAATAAGAAAAAACAAAGGATAAAAATGCAAGAGTAAAACTAAATATTCTCGAATTATACCATCTCTTAAAGAACGGATACCGGAAAAGTATTTTCCGTGTTGTGTCCCCGAGAAAAGGTACAGGCTATAACAAGCCCCTATGAAAGAAAAAAGCATAAGGAAAATTAAAGTAAACATTCTAAATCTTAAAATGCTACCGAGAAGTCCTAGCTCCCCTACCAAATTTAATACAACTGGAGCGGCTATATTACCAATACAATACATAAATCATCAGAAAGACATAGAGGGTATAATTTCTAGTATTCCTTTGTTAATTATTATTCTTCGAGAGCCTCTACGTTCGTAAACTACCCCAGAAAGGAAAAACAAACCTGAAGAACATAACCCATGAGCTAAACATGTGTACAGACAGGATCTATACCCTCATAGACCCCAACTTCCTAAGCCTCCTAAAGCCAGTCCTATGTGGCTTACAGAAGAATAAGCAATTAAAGCCTTTAAATCAACTTGCCGTAAACAAATAAATCTTACCACTAGCCCTCCTAGTAAACCCAAAGAAACTAATATACTTCTTAACTGAATAGTGAAACCTTCAAACAAAATTATATAGCGTATTATTCCATAACACCCCAACTTTAATAGAACCCCCGCCAACATTATAGAACCTGAAACGGGAGCCTCAACATGAGCCTTAGGTAATCATAAATGAACGTAAAAGCAAGGTAGCTTTACAAGAAAAGCAAAGATTGAGAAAAAGAATCAAAATCTAAGTCATCTAAAATCCTCTCTGAAGCTTTTTAATAAACAAAATCTGTATCCACCTAATAGAGTTCCAGTATATATAACGGAGATAAGTAAAGGTAACGAAGCAAAGATAGTATAAAGAAGAAGATAAATGCCCGCCTGTAAACGCTCGGGTTGGTATCCTCACCCAACAATCAATAAATAAATTGGGATTAAAGAACCCTCAAAGAAAATATAAAATGATAACAAATCTAAAGTTCTAAAAGTTAAAAATAATAGTATCATTATAGTCATTAAAACGAATAAAAATTTTTGATAAAAATAATTAGTCACTTTATACATGTGACTAGCTAGAAGTATTAACATAATAATTCAGAAAGTCAACAAGATTAAAGATCATCTTAAAACATCAGAACCGAAAAAAGAAATTCTCACAAGATCCTTACCGTATATAAATAACCATCCTACACCTAGTAACAACAAACAAGGGAAAAAAAATATAAATTCCCCTATTAAAGATATAAATAACATCCCTACTCTTAGTATAAAAAATTTTAACATTTTAAAACTCTAAATCTTCTAACATAGTCTGAACCATGAGAACGCACTATACCAACTATAATTCCTACGCCTAAACTGCCTTCACAGACAGAAGCAATAAGAAATATTAATCTTACGTAAGTTTCTAAACCCAATGTAAAAGACACCAACACAACTAACAAAAAAATTGACAAAACGATATATTCAAGGCTAATTAATATGTTTATTAAATGCTTACGTTTAGAAACGTAAATTCAAAATCCTACTAAGAACAAAAAAACTGGAATTATAAAGAAAATATTAGTCACTCAGAAAAACCTGTTAAGGCATCTCAGATTTCCAAAACCTGGATTTTATTTAAACTATTTTCTGCTGTTAGTCTACGTAATTTATCCAAAATACCGGTCTTGTAAACCGGAAAAAGGCTTCCTCCCTCTTAGACTGTGATAAATTCTATTATAGTAACAATTTTTCTAATAAATTTAATTTTCTTATTTATATTCCACCCCCTAGCCATAATTTTTGTACTAATTATCCAAAGTCTTCTAATCTCTTTAATAGTTTATAGAGTTACCCAATTCCCTTGGTTTTCTTACACATTAATCCTTGTATTTCTTGGAGGGATACTAATTCTATTTATATATATATCTAATATTGCTTCTAATGAAATATTCAAGCCCAACATAAAAATAGCTGCTCCTCTATTAGTGGCCCCCGTAATTGCATATTTTATAACTGCTCCTAGACAGAATATATCCCTGGAAGCAGGGTCTCTAGAACAAGAATCTTTTTGTAACCTAATTATTTTAAAGCCTTTTTCTTTAGGCGTAATACCCATCACTATCCTAATGGCTGCCTATATCATTCTAACCCTTCTCACAGTAGTGAAAATCAGAAAAATGAGACAAGGGCCTCTACGAGTAATCTAATGTCAAAACCCATACGTAAAAGACACCCCTTAATTAAAATTATAAACGGAGCTGTAATTGACTTACCCTCCCCTTCAAACATTTCTTACATGTGGAATTTTGGTTCTTTGTTAGGCTTATGCTTAGGAATCCAAATTGTCACAGGTTTATTTTTGGCTATACACTTTGCTTCGGATATTAATATAGCTTTTTCCTCTGTGATTCACATTATACGAGATGTGAATAGAGGATGGTTAATCCGGACTCTGCACGCTAATGGAGCATCATTTTTTTTCATCTGTATTTATCTTCATGTTTCTCGAGGGATTTATTACGGATCCTATAAAATATTTCACACGTGAATGACAGGAATTCTAATTCTATTTTTAACTATAGCAGCAGCTTTTATTGGATATGTATTACCTTGAGGACAAATGTCTTTCTGGGGAGCTACAGTAATTACAAATTTATTTTCAGCCATCCCTTATATCGGTCCAGACTTAGTACAATGAATCTGAGGAGGATTTGCTGTAGATAATGCTACTTTAACACGATTTTTCGCCCTACATTTCCTAGTGCCATTTATCATCCTGGCTATAGCAGTAATCCATTTACTATTTCTTCACCAAACTGGTTCCAATAACCCTCTAGGACTTAATGGAAATATAGATAAAATCCCATTTCATCCTTATTTTACTTTCAAGGATTTGTTCGGATTTATAGTAATAATTATTTTCTTGCTGATAATCACATTATGAAGACCTTATATATTAGGAGACCCTGATAATTTTATTCCGGCAAATCCTTTAGTGACGCCAGAACATATTAAACCAGAATGATACTATTTATTTGCTTATGCTATTCTACGTTCTATTCCTAATAAATTAGGAGGGGTGATTGCTTTAGCTATATCAATTGCGATTTTAGCTATTCTTCCTCTTTCGCAAAAAAGTAATTTTCGATGTCTAACATTTTATCCAGTTTCAAAATTTTTATTCTGATCTTACATTAGAACTGCTATCCTACTAACGTGGATTGGGGGAATACCAGTAGAAGACCCTTATATTATAATTGGGCAAACTTTGACAGTTTTATATTTTTCATTTTTTATTACATGTCCTCTGGCTAACATTATGTGAGACAAAATGATAGAAAAGTAATAGCTGTTTGGCTGATGGGAAAGCAGGTGCTTTGAAAGCATTATATATAGGTTCGAATCCTCTAATAGTTTGTACTATTTATAGAATTAAAAGAGGGTATAACCCGTAATTAGATTTACAATCTAACGCCTAAGACCTCAGCCACCTTTTAAGAAAGCGATAGTAAGATACATCTTCACCCTTGCAAGGTAATATTTTATATTAAAATATATCGCCATAAGATTTCCAAAAAAACTTTCACCCCTATATATATATATAAATAAACAATGTAAAGTAAAGGGCAAAATTCTTTTTCAAG